ACAAGGTAATATTTCCACTTATTCATCAGAAGTGGCGTATCTTTTGATACCATAATAGATTTTCCTTGATATCGAACATAATGCATGAAAGGATCCTTGAAGACCCGTAAGATCGCCGAAAAAGAATTAGCAAACACTTTGACAAGATGTTCGATTTTTCCATAGAAATATATTCGCTCAAAAAGGCCCCTATAAGAAGTTAATCGTATATGAGAAGATTGGGTACGTAGAAAAAGTAAAATGGATTCGTATTCACATAGATAAGAATTATATAGGAACAAGACTAATCTTCGATTTCTTTTTGAAAAAAAAGAAATCAATTTTTTTGAAGTACTAAGACTATTCCAATTACAATACTCGTGAAAAAAGAACCGTAATAAATGAAAAGAAGAGGCATCTTTCACCCAGGAGCGAAGGATTTGAACTAAAATTTCCAGATGGAGGGGATAGGGTATTAATACATCTGACACATAAGTTAAATGTGGGAATTTATCCTCTAAAAAAGGAAATATTGAATGACTTGATCGTAAATTATAAGATTTTGCGATTTCTTCTTCCTCTAAGGAAGATACTAATCGTAGGGAAAATGGAATTTCCACAATGACTGCAAACCCTTCTGATAGCATTTGAGAATACAAATTTTTGTTGTACCCCAAAAATGGATTTTGGTTATAAGAATTAGTGAAAAAAAAAAGATTCTGGTGATACATTCGAGTAATTAAATGTTTTACCATTAGGAAACTGGATTTTTTGTCATAACCAGAATTTTCCAACAAAATGGATCCATTTAAAAAATGATCATGAGAAAATGCATAAATATACTCCCGAAAGATAAGTGGGTATAGGAAGTCACGTTGCCGAGATTTCTCAAGTTCTAAATATCCTTGAAATTCCTCCATTTTAAATTTGATTTGAACTGGGGGGGGGATACAATAATGGATTTATTGGGTTATCAAATGATACATAGTGCGATACAGTCAAAACAAGGTATTACAGTAAAAAAAGAATAATAATAGATACCTCGTAAATAGGTAAGACTTATCAACAGATTCTCTATCCTCTCTTTTCTTTTGCCATCTAATGGGTTTATATTTTAGGATAAAAAAGGATGGTTAGAAATCCTTTATGTTTTCAACCCAATCGCTCTTTTGATTTTGGAAAAAAAAACTCTTTATCAATATACTGCTTCTTCTACACATTCTGCTCTACCCCATAATGTAGAGTAACTAATAGTTAGGACTTAGAAAAAAATAGATAACTCACTCATAAGAAAAGTCCTTCCCGCATCAAGCACTAATATAGTTTTAACGTCTAATTAGATCGGGTAATCATTCGAATTAAGAACATAAGCCCGTTACTTTTTATTTCTCTATAATTGGAGCATAGGGCTCTATCCATTTATTCATTCGACCCGACTTGACTTTTTTTTTCGCATCAAGAATTCAAACAAGGTTTGGCCCAATCTAGTAAGGTAAAAAAAATTACTAGAATTTTCCAGTGATACGACATGCTGCTTTTTCCATTCATTCCTTTCAGGATCAGTCGCGGTCTTACAAACTCTACCGATAGTATGGACGAATCTGTTACTTCATAGAAATGTGTAAAAGATGCTAGCCGCACTTAAAAGCCGAGTACTCTACCATTGAGTTAGCAACCCCCAAAATATGCAAAATTTTTCGGTATAGATACAATCGGAATAAAAAAAGAAATTAAATTACATGACGTAATCAAAATATTCCAATAAAAAAAAAACTTCTTATATGACACAAAAGTCACTTTTTGTATCACAGAAAATACAATGAGACCATCATGTGCGTGAAAAGCAAAGGTCATGAAACGGAGATAACTAGCTTCATTTAGACACGATCGGATTATATTGGTTTGATACACTGTTGTCAATATGAATGTGAATAGTGAAAAACGACTACAATGGCGAAAACAAAGGAATTCTAAATGAATAAAAAACAAATGGAAATAACAATTTGAATTGAAAAAATATATTTCGATTTTAATTTTAAAGAGATAAAGCTAAAAAAATATAATAAGAGAAAATATTCTAATAATAAGAAATTTTATAATTAGATATCTAATAAATAAGAGAAAAGAATTAAAAAAACTACGGACTTGGGTTGGATTGGCACTATAGAGATAATCAACATAGATAGACATAAAAGATGTAGGTGAAAGAAGAAATTTAGGAAGAAGTAGAAAAAAATATATCGGGTTTATTTAATTAATCCATAAATCGAAATAACTAAAAAAACTTAATCCCCTTTTTTTATTTGTTCATAGAATTGCAACAAAATCACCCCATTAATGGGGTAATGTACAAATTTGGATTTCAAGTATATAGTATAGACCCAATTAGTTCATTTACTCACTTGATTGATCTTTTTTCTATTCATCTTAGATCAATTTATATCAAAAAAAGAAAAATCGATTTTTGTCGTTATCGAAGACGGAATTTTTAGGTAATAAATGTATGTAGTATGAATAGAACAAGAGAGGGGGGAAATAATAAAGAAAAGGTTAGCCAAAGCTATATACAAGTTATCCACACCCTCTTTTTTTTTATTTCATTAATGGAATTTCGTTTATTGATTAAGGTGAAGTTCCGTAAAAACCCCTGCCTTCTTTAAAATATCATGAACAGTTCCTGTAGGTTGAGCACCCTTTTCAAGGAAATATAGAATAGCAGGAACATTTAAATAGGTTTGATTCTTTATCGGATCATAAAAACCCACTTTACGAAGATCTCTTCCTTCTCTTCGGGATCGAACATCAATTGCAATGATTCGATAAACGGCTCATTGGGATAGATGTAAATTAACAAGACCCCCCCCCAGAACCGTATAAGAAGTTTTCGCCTCGTACGGCTCGAGGAAATTAAAAGTTATGTATAGAATTCTAATTAATGTCAAATAGATCCATAGATTATTAAATCAATTAGACTATGATTTAAATACTTTTTTCTTATTCTTTTTTGAAAAAAAAAAAAAACTCATTCTTATCCCCATAACTCAAGTTGGATAACTCTCACTCAAAGGAAAACAACCCTTAAGCTTAAGCATTTCATTTATTGAGTGGTCTCTAACCCCTTTATTTTTACCTGTCTCCTTTAGAATCTATTTCGATTCTGCATTTTGATCTAGTTTAGTTATTGAGACAATTGAAAAAGATTTTTCCTTGTTCGGGGATCCTTTATCCTTGCCTTGAATCATTGGGTTTAGACATTACTTCGGTGATCTTTAATCGTTTCAAAATGGCAGCAACATACCTTTTTTTGTGATTGATTTTTATCAAAGAATCATATAAATAATGGATTCTCGCGTGATACACTTTTGATCAAATTTGACGTTTGAATTTGAAACTTGGTCGAATTGGATCCTTTCGATTTCTCTACCGAACATATACTTACGAAGTAGTTTGAACTGATTGATTGACACTAACCCTAGATCTCTGCCCTTGATAAATGAATCAATACTTTCTACTCGAGCTCCATCATGTACTATTTACATCAAAACCCTCAAAAAATGAGAGCTGTAGTGGAACAGAACAAACGATGTCGAGTCAAGAGCATCTTCATTCCTATATAATATAAAATGGTGGATGTAAGAATCCACAGTGGATCATGTCCTTCAAGTCGCACGTTGCTTTCTACCACATCGTTTTAAACGAAGTTTTACCATAACCTCTAATTTCTTGGAACTGGTATGTAATTGATTCATTTATGGAATCATGTATAGTCATTGGTTTCGTTGGTCCATAGTAATCTATACTCTTATGACATGAGTAGTTTTTGAAAAACTCTTAGCAATAATTCAATTTATTTAAACCCATATTTTATTGTATATATTGGATCAATAATATTTTTTTTGTATGAGTTCAATAGAGATTTTTTTTAATTTCTATAAATTAAGAAATAATTAAGAATCTCTATTTTTCAATTTCTTCATAGAATGGATTCACGAGTTTCACACTTCTTCGAGTACCAAAGACTCATAAGAAATCATTAAAAAGATTTAATTGATTGAAAAGTTCCTACCTCAATATTATTATTTGAATAAAGTTTTGTAATAAAAAAGGATTTCTTACATTTTTTTATCATAAAAAAATGCATATTCGGATTAACCCATCAATGATTTGAAACAAATAGATAGATCAAAAATAAAAATATTTTTCACAAAAATAGCAATAAAACGATAAAAATACATAATAACAATACATATCCGCATTTTCTGCCTAGTTTTTTGAACTTAAAAGACTCAATAATCTTTCCCTAAAATAAAAAATAAAGTGAAAAAGATGTATGAATAAGCTCGGTCTGAATTGTTACTTGGATTTACAATTATCCATTACAGACAAACAAAAAATACGAAAAAATGAGGTGAAAAAAAATAATAATAATAATAGGTTTCACACACCATTTAAGGGATAGAGAATAAGAGAGTCTTTCGCATTTCGATTTTAAATGCATCATTATACGAAAATAAGAAAGAACAACCACATTCTATCTATATCTAATACTAGACTCTTAAGCATAAGGTTAAAAAAAAAAAGGGCAATCTTTAGTCTGATATGATATCGAATATTTTTCTATAGATCTTAGAATATACTATTCTATATAGAATATGCATACTCTGGGACGGAAGGATTCGAACCTCCGAATAGCGGGACCAAAACCCGTTGCCTTACCACTTGGCCACGCCCCATTTATATTCAACACTAATAAACACTAATATTGGTAGTGGTTGGTCGTCAATTCCAGTCGAAATATTTATAGAAATAATTAGCTTCTTGCTCGGATTTTGATACGTTTATAGATCCAATTAAACTGAATTTATTGATCATTACATATAATTCCATTAAGATATTGTATGAAAGTAGGATTTCTTCTATTCTCTTTTTATTTGAGAATATAAGGATTTTTGATTGGCTGAGTTCAAATCAAAGAAAGGTTTTTTGATTACTTTATGTTATTAATTTTTCCCTTATCCCTTATATCATAGCACTAATAGGGGATTAATAACTCAATCAAATCAAAAGAAATACAATTATCTTCAAGAACAAAAAAAAAAATATATATTGTTATGCTTAATATCTTAAGTTTCATCGGTATCTGTCTTAATTCTTTCCTTTATTCAAGTATTTTTTTCGTCGCCAAATTGCCTGAGGCCTACGCTTTTTTGAATCCAATAGTAGATGTTATGCCCGTAATACCTCTATTCTTTTTTCTATTAGCTTTTGTTTGGCAAGCTGCCGTAAGCTTTCGATAAGATTTTTAATACTGTCCGAGACAAATTCATGATTTACTAGAAAAAAAACGATTCTAACTAGTTAGAAGATCAGATAAGTCGTACATACAGTCTGAACCTTTGAGTTGAGTCCAATATTGAAATTATTCTATAGCTGTGATAAATCGGGATCACTCTCATTTTCTTATTCTTACTTTTTTCCATTGAACGACTCTGTTAGAGTCCCCCCCAATATATAATATTGGGTATGAAATCCAATTTTTAGTAATGAAGGACTCAACTCGTAAAATTTTTTCCTATTTCTAGAAATCACTTCACTGCATTTCTTGGTGTCAAAATAGGTTAAAATAGAGAATCTATTCTCTTTTTTTTTAATGATCTTGGAGATTGTGTAATGCTTACTCTCAAACTATTTGTTTATACAGTAGTAATATTCTTTGTTTCTCTCTTCATTTTCGGATTCCTATCTAATGACCCGGGACGTAATCCGGGACGTGAAGAATAAAAAAAATCTTATTTTTTTCCTTGCTTGATTTTGAAATGTTCTTAACATTTTATTTATTCCACATCTTTCCTCAACTATAAAAAAATACCAAGTAATTGACAGAAACGGAAAGAGAGGGATTCGAACCCTCGGTACAAAAAACTCGTACAACGGATTAGCAATCCGACGCTTTAGTCCACTCAGCCATCTCTCCCAAAATTGAAAAAGGATAATTACTATGATACATTGTATAAAAAATAGAAAATGAAGGCTTGAAAAAAGCCCTTCTTTATCTCTCTTTATTATCTTTATCTACCCTTATTTATTATATATATATATAATTAGATCGATATATATAATTATCTAGATATATCGATGGATATCTATAAAATCGATAAAAACTTTTATCAGCAATTCCATTTAGATAAATTAGATAAAGTAAGGGCTCAAAAGAAAAGATATCTCCAATCCTAATATATAAAGAATACCAATATATTAAAGATTACTAGAAATATGGATTTCTAAATAAATAAATAAAAATAAAGTACCTCTTTTATTTCATCCGAAAAGTCCTTTTCTTTTTATTTCGACGGCCTGGCCCGGTCAGTACCTAGCCGGGCTTTTTTTGTTCCAATGAATCGTAGCTAAAATTATTTATTTGATTTGAAAACACAAAATGTTTTTGAAACAAATAAAATAGAAACAATAAGAATCATAAGAAGAATTATTATTTCGATTCTTATGATACAGAAAAAGATGATATAGAATCAAGGTGCCATTCGTTATTATTATTCTTTATTTTTTTACTGGAAAAAAATAAAAAAACTTGTTATTTAGTTAAATAAAAGGAGTCCTCTTTTCCTAATCTCATTAGTCGCCCTGACAAAAATACGTCAACGCTCGAATTTTCATGATTCTTTTCTGATCCGATCTTTTTATTACTTATTACTACGACTTTTTTTCGTCTTCGACAAAAGGTACATTTATATACAATAATTGCATTGTAGCGGATATAGTTTAGTGGTAAAAGTGCGATTCGTTCTATTAATCCCTTAATAGTTAAGGGATCCTTCGGTTTTATTAATATTCCGATCAAAAACTTTATTTCTTAAAAGTAAAAGGATTTAATCCTTTACCTCGCGATGAAAGATTCGAGGAAAAATATAAATTCTCGTGATTTGTATCCAGTGCAAAATTGAAAAAAAAAAAAAAAAAAAAAAAAAATTGGATCATGAAATTACGAAACATAATTTTATTAAATTGGATCAATACTTCCAATTGAAGGAATAAGGGATCCATGGATAAAGGTGGAATTATTTCTAATCGTAACTAAATCTTCAATTTTTTCTTTGTATAAGGGAGATTGAAGCAAAACAAAATAGCTATTAAACAATGTCTTTGGTTTACTAGAGACGTCGACATCGTTTTTTAGCTCGGCGGAAACAAAATACTTTTCCTAAGGATTATTTAAAATAGAAATAGGGAACGAAATAAATAACTGGAAAGATTGTTATAATCTCCTCTTGTATAGGGATCATCTATAAAGCGGGTCCTTTTGAATGTATTCAGACGGAAAGGCTGACATAGATGTTATGGGTGGCATTTTTTTTTTGTTTACATCTTAGATCTAGGAATTTCTCCATCTTCCATAAAGGAGCCGAATGAAACCAAAGTTTCACGTTCGGTTTTGAATTAGAGACGTTCAAAATGATGAATCAACGTCGACTATAACCCCTAGCCTTCCAAGCTAACGATGCGGGT